TAGTGCCTCTCACCATATTTTCTAAACGAACCAAAGCCAATCCAAATTGATCTTGTAAGAGATCCGCAACCGAACGAATACGTTTATTTTTTAAATGATTCATATCATCAAGTGCGCCCATTCCAAATTTCATTCCAATTAAATAATCCGCAGCCGCCACTATATCTCTCGGTAACAAGAATATATTGGTCTGAGGTATATCAAGATTCAGTCTATGGTTCATATTTCGTCGACCAATCCTTCCTAATTCACATCTTTGTTGAAAGAATTTTTTTTGTAATTCCTTACATAGGGATTCAGAAAATACAGGATCTCCGCCTACACACGTAAATTGTTGATAAAACTCTAAAATGGCAGTTTCTTTTGACCCCATTTTTTTTTTCTCTTTCTCAGTTAGGAAAGACAAGAAAATCTCAGGGTAGCAAACATTTTCTAAAATTTCTCTTAAATTCAAACCCATAGCAGATGATAGAACTAGAATAGATATTTTCTGTTTCCTACTTACACGAGCCCATATCCTCCCTTTTCTATCAATTTCTAATTCTACCCTCCCCCCCCAATCCGATACTATGGTGCCGGTATAGACCGAAATTCCGTTATGGTCCGATTCCGACCGGTAATAGATACCGGGGCTTTGCAAGATTTGATTAATCACAATTCTGTATATTCCATTTACTATAGAAGTTCCCAGGGAAGTCATTATAGGAATGTTTCCAATAAAAATTGTTTGTTCTTGCATATCCCTACTGGTTTTCAAAATTAATCTCGCGGATACATATACTTCAGAAGAATATGTGATTGCTTCATATACAGCATCTCTTTCTTTTATCGACGGTTCCACTAATTGATATGTTTCCACAAATAATTGAAATTCAATTTCTTGCTCCGTATCTTCCATTTTTGGAAACTTAGAAAGTTCTTCTGTTAAGCCATGATCAATAAACCTACAAAAACCTTCAAATTGTATCTGATTAAACCCAGGTATTGTAGACGTTCCCTCATTTTCATCCCTGAGCATTTTTCATTTCTCATTTATAGAAAAAATCCCATTATTGAACCATTCTTTATCGAATCATATGGATTGATCTAGCAACGATGGAATTGATATTCTGTTTACTGAATCACATGAAATTTTATCTAACTATATAACTATAAAATAAACTTTATAACTTTATATAGGATATAGAATATTGATACGGAGTATGAACGGGGAAAAAAGAGAATTCTATTCCAAAATTGTAATTTTTAACAGATACAACTGAAAATAAATTAATAAATTTTACTTATTTGACTTAACACTTAACTGAGACTTATCATATGATTATGGATTTTTAGAGCTTTGTATAGAATCAAAAAAAGGGATTCCGTTTTGACCATTTACCATGTATTATGATATTACATATTACAATCCGATTAAGTACCAGAAAAATAAACGGATCTATGTTTTATATTTTGTCCGTTTGATGAGAGAAAGAAAGAATAATAAGAAAAAAGATCGAGATGATTAACATTTGACCTTTTCTAGATTTCATACTTCAGTTAAAAAAAGGAGGATTCGCCTATGCATAGAAATTTTATCTATTTTTGTTTTGAGTTTAATTCATATAATAAGATTTCATTGTGTAAGAAGACTTGTATTTATGAAAATTTAGTAAAGATTTGTAGATATGACGCCAGCTTTCTATACATATCTGGTTGCTTATCGAGATTCAAAAAACTACTTCTACTCTTTTATAGAATATAGAAATTCTATTTTGGATAACATATGTCGTGTCGTGCTGTATCAAAGTTATTTTTTTTCTATAGATAAAAATCATATACAGAACAAATAAGAAATTTTATTAGATATATATATCTAATAAAATTTAGGTTCTGTGGGGTTTACATATATGCATAATTGATCTTATAATTGAGAAGTAGTTTTTTTGAATCTTGATTAGTTCTGTATCAATTCATTTTTATTTTTTCTTATTTGGACAAAACCTTTGTAGATTCAAATCCAAGAATGGTTCATGAATTCCGAGTCACACGGTTAATGTAATGGTCAAAATTTTACCTGAATTTTTGCTTTTGTGACTGAAAATCCATATTAGGTTTCTCGACTCAATAAAAAAAGGGGGGTTAGATATTGTGTGTTTTGAAATACTATACAGTCAATCGAAAAGATCGATCCAATCCAAAAACAAGGAAGTATTACACTTATTTTAGGAAAAGGATTAAGATGAAGAAAAGCGGGAGTACAGGAGAAAGGGCCATAAGAATTTCCCCTCCTGGAGAATATTTGCAGCGATTTTGTAGCGTCTTGGCGGCATGGCCGAGCGGTAAGGCGGGGGACTGCAAATCCTTTTTCCCCAGTTCAAATCTGGGTGTCGCCTGATCAACAAAAAAAAAGACTCGAAATACCCTATTGTTTTGCTGATGGAACTTGCCTTTTCCTCAACGGAAACATCAGAAGGGTCCGTTCTCTAAAGTAAAGTGCTCTAAATCCTTTCGAATTCACGGAAAACTTTTAGTATTGAAAGGGAATCTGTAAATCGGCCTCTCCACTACTGATTGAGTCTTTGGTTAGGCCGGGAGTAAGTTAATTAGTATTTTCGAAAATGACGCAAGTTATTTTGTCTGCAAAATCATAAAAATATCTGAGTACTACTAAAATTTAAAATTAATTATTAATTGGCTTTTGTTACTTTTATTTTCAACTTTTTTATACAAAAAAAGGTATTCTTTCAATTGAAAAATAGGTCTATTTCTATTAAATATAGAAAAAAATCATATACGAACTTATTCAAATAGAATTGTTTCACCAATATGGAGCAAAAGAATTTTTTGACTCTGTGCCAATAATTCGACTATTATTATTGAATAATAATGGAATAATTCCTTCGTAGAGATAGGGGATAGAGTTCACATGGATATTGTAAGTCTCGCTTGGGCTGCTTTAATGGTAGTCTTTACATTTTCACTTTCACTTGTAGTATGGGGAAGAAGTGGACTCTAGAGCAGAGGTACCACTAATTCAATTATTGAATTCAATTATTGAAAATTGAACTGCGGAATCAAATGATTCCTTCTATTTCAGAATGAGTGGGTGGAATCAAAATGGATGAAGCCGAGAAACTAAATAGGAGGGCTCTGTACATTACATCCATATAATTCATATAGACATGTATGAAAATAGATATTAGATTGTAGCTTGATCCATATTAAGCCTACACCGTTATACAGTACACCTTTAGGCACTACATACACTCCAATAGAATACCAATAATGAGAAATGAGAGTATGGTAGAAAGATTCATTTTTCTTTCTACCATACTCATACTATACTCCTCCGATCAGATCTCCTAGAAGACTGTTGATTCTAGTCCGCTGATTAATTCATTTAAAACTAAAACGTGAAATTCGAATCCTTTACCCTTCTTTATTTCTTCAATCAGTGACAAGAACTAAGAAGTCAAGTTTCATTCCACTTTATCGCCTTGACTTTGGCTGATGGTTTTTACATATATTATAAGTAAAAAAGCTGTAGGAACCAGAATGAACAATGCAGTAGCAATAAATGCGAGAATATTTACTTCCATAATCTCACCATTTATTTTCTTTTTATTTACTTCGCAATAACTCGGGATTTAATCCCATAGAGATGATAAATCTTTCCCCTGTAAATTCAATTCAATATCAATACGATCAATAAGAATATCTGAATCTGAACGATATGATCGAATAGATTCATCGTCGACAATTAAATAGTATAACATAGTTATATAGTATAACACAGGAGAATCTTTTATCCATACTGAATGAAAAATTTCTTTACTTTCTTTACACTTCCATTGGTTACAAACAAACCTAAACATATAAGCAAAATAGAAAAGGGGGTTATAACTTAACTATTTCTAAGAAGCTAATCAAACAAAAAAGGTGTGATTGAGATAGATCGTTTCAAATTTAAATTAAATTTTTGCATGTGTTCCCGACGAACATAGGGTACTTTAATGTAATTTCCATTACAAGAAGTCGGAGGAATCGAAAATCCCAGACTCCCAGTATCATATTCTTTTTTTTTTTGAAATCCTCAATAAGACGCTCTCTTTAATTGTATGTACTAATCCACATACCTTTCTCTACGTCCAATCGTTATTAGGAAACAAAATGGAATTTCTTTATTTGTTATTTGTTTGCTGAGAAATGAAAAACAAATAACAAATAAAGAAACAATTAATAAATTAATAAATTAATAAATACAAAAGTGAAAAATGAATGAAGGATCGTTTGAGAATAAAATTCTTCTATTTGTTCACTTTTTTACAAAAAACAAAGAAGTGGACAGATATTTGTGTTTTTTTGTAGCGGGTTTTGATCTGTCGGGACTGACGGGGCTCGAACCCGCAGCTTCCGCCTTGACAGGGCGGTGCTCTGACCAATTGAACTACAATCCCGGGGAAATAAAGTAGACGGTATAGATATTCTTATGATTTCATTCAAAAACTTTCTATTTAGCTTAGTTAGATTAGAATTGTCGTCTTCTAACGGAGACGTGAGTGATAATCTATTGATATACACATAGCAATGATAAGAGTAGTAAGGATTACTCATAATCCTTTCCTTCTTATTTCAAAATGAATAGATAATCAACCTTTCAATGAAAAAAAGAAAGAATAAACTAATGTAAAGTGTAAAGAAAAAACTCTTCTTCTTAGACTTTATACTTACAGATTATGATATGAATATAGATCATCACCAAGATCAGACTAAAAAAAAAAAAAAAGGAAAAGAGTCGCAAATAGCGGGTGGGAAAAGATGGGACTTTTCCTTTTTTCGTATCAGACATTTCTGGAGAACAAAGGAGTTATATCATTTCATGTGTGTGAATTAGCTAATTTTTGGGCCGAGCTGGATTTGAACCAGCGTAGACATATTGCCAACGAATTTACAGTCCGTCCCCATTAACCGCTCGGGCATCGACCCAGGGAAGAATCAATTCTGGGCTTACTGATAATTCATAATTCTTGATCAATCAATTTCCTTTCGTAATACCCTACCCCCAGGGGAAGTCGAATCCCCGCTGCCTCCTTGAAAGAGAGATGTCCTGAACCACTAGACGATGGGGGCCTCTTTGCCCGACCACCAGCACACTATGCTCATAGTATGAGCAGTTTTTTGAAATTGTCAATATAGTTAGAATTTGGTTCAGAGAATCTCTTCATAAACGACTTGCGAAAAGATCTTGAATCCATGTTGAATTAGTGGGTCCATGTATTATTTTTTCATATTGAATTGAATTAGATTGATATTTAGAAAATACAATGTCAAAAACCCTTTTTGATTTTACCAATATTTGCTAGGTTACCCCATACTCACTGGGTAAATAAAATGTATCATTTGGAAATAACGCATTATGCGAATAAAATAGATATCTATAAATATGTTCTAATTAAATACATTCACTAAACTCCTTAGGGGTTTTTCCGGAATAAAACAAGATAAAGGCCCTTTTAACTCAGTGGTAGAGTAACGCCATGGTAAGGCGTAAGTCATCGGTTCAAATCCGATAAGGGGCTTTTATCCCAGCGAGAGTGTTCATATTTGAAGGTATAATAGATAAATTGTTAATATTTGTAATAAGGAAGCGTATAATTCGAAAAATGACTTAGAATTAAAACAAGTTATTCTTCTAATCAGATAAATTTGATAAATTTGAAATTTTCTTTTGAATCGCCAACTATCCCTACAACTATTTGACTTTACATTAGTAAAATCAAACAATCAAAAAAAGTAAAGATTCGAAATCAACAAAAGAAAAAGTAAGTGAACCTAACCTATTGAATTATTCCTCTATCTACTATTCTGATATGAAAATGCGATATCGATATAGATTAAATCGGAACAGCGGATCTTTCTTTTCTTTTGAGTCTGCAGGAATCTGTCAATATTTCCGATTAAATGCTCAGGAGTTAATTATTATTCTTTAGACATAGAAAAGAATTTTTCTCTATCCTTCTTTGATTTTTGATTCCAGAACGAAGGAAAATTAGTCTTTATATCCCCAGTTCTCTTTTTTTTGATCTATTTTTAGTATTCTTTTTTATTCTTATTCCAATTTTTTCTATTTTTAGTTTTAAATTCTATATACTTTAAATTCTATATACTTTAAATTCTATATACTATATATCTTTCTATATACTATATATCTAAAGTAGATATATAGTATATAGAATATTAGGTAGAATAAGAGTTAGTAGATCATGGCTGAATGGATCAAAAATGTATGTATACGCTATTTTTGTTCTGACAATGCAATGTAGAATAAAAATCAATGTAATAAAACTACTTTTATTTACAGTCTTCATTATTTTTTTATATTGTATTGAATTAAAGATTAAAGAATTCAATTATATTATATTATAGGAAAATTCATTATTTTTTGGTTCTGATAGAGAAAACTAAAAATAGAAAAAATTGGATGCGTATTTCGTCTTTCAACCCCTGAAAAGATAAACTCCGCGAGTTTGATTTTCCTCTAAAGTAATAAAAGACATGATACTCTAGTAGTTTAATGTACATAGAAATTAGAAGAATACATAAAAATTTTTATTTTTTTCTCAATCTCACGAACAAAATACAAGAATAAGATTAGTTGATGAAAGTAGATAAGTAGATCTGTGAATCCACTAGTCTCGAGAGACGGATCGTTTGTTCCTTGAATGGGTCTTTTAAAAAACGAATCTATCTGATTGATGAGTCATAAGACACTGCACGGTTCATGTGGTACGTCAGGACTAAGTGAATTGAATTCATGAATTTACCTAGGTCCGAATGGTCCAATAAAGGATTTTTATCTTCGAAACCAATTAGATTAAAAAAGCAAGGGGCAGTGCACAACAAACAACAAATAGTAGATATAATGATCGAAGCTTCAAAAGCCCTGAGAATGCTATGGGGTGTTCGGAAATGGTTGAAGTAGTTGAATAGGAGGATCACTATGACTATAGCCCTTGGTAAATTTACCAAAGAGGAAAAGGATTTATTTGATATTATGGATGACTGGTTACGGAGGGACCGTTTTGTTTTTGTAGGGTGGTCCGGTCTATTGCTCTTTCCTTGTGCCTATTTCGCCTTAGGGGGTTGGTTCACAGGTACAACCTTTGTAACTTCATGGTATACTCATGGATTAGCTAGTTCCTATTTGGAAGGCTGCAACTTCTTAACCGCTGCAGTTTCTACTCCTGCTAATAGCTTAGCACATTCTTTGTTATTACTATGGGGTCCCGAAGCACAAGGGGATTTTACCCGCTGGTGTCAATTGGGTGGTCTGTGGACTTTTGTTGCTCTCCACGGCGCTTTCGGACTGATAGGGTTCATGTTACGTCAATTTGAACTTGCTCGATCTGTTCAATTGCGACCTTATAATGCAATTGCATTCTCTGGTCCAATCGCTGTTTTTGTTTCGGTATTTTTGATTTATCCACTAGGTCAGTCTGGTTGGTTCTTTGCGCCTAG